TTTTCTTTCTTTTTTTAAAAAAAATAACAAACATTAATGATTTTTAGTTAAGGGTTTTCTAAAAATCTTGGAAAATTTTTTCGATTTTTTAAGATTTAAAAATTTTTTAAAAATTATTACGAAATTTTTGATAATAAGGCGTTTTTGTAGTCAAATTGTCGAAAATTTCGGTTTTCGATAAATATTTACTATATTAATAGAGAAAAATGCAAAAATATACTAATTTGTATTTATTTGGAGATAATTAATATTATATATATATATCAAAAGGTTATTTATTTATTCCTAATAACTTATTAATATACAATATTCGACCTCAGATATAGCTCTATTTGAAAAGCCTTTTAAAAAGTGAATATATAAAATATTTGACTATTCACGCCAAATTTCTAATGAATATGTAAAGGTTATTAATTAATAAATATTTAATATATTAAAAAATAAAAAAAATTTTTTTTGGGTAAAATTTTTTTTAAAATAAAAAAATTCCAAATAAATTTTTGGGGGGTTTTTTAAATTTTAAAAATTTTTAAGGAAAAAAAAAAAAATTTATATATTTTAATGTAATATAAGTTTTAAATGAATTAAAATAATTTAATAAATTAAATATTATATATTAAATAGATAATTTTTTAAATATGTAAATTATGCATATAAATAAATATAAATATATATATATATGTTTATATTTTTTTTTTTATAATAAAAGTTTTCATTTTTAACATGAAAAATTCTTAATTAATTAAGTTTATTTTTAATAATTTATTTTAATATTATAGTAAAATTTTTGAAGGGGAATTTTATTATAATATATTTATATTAGGGTATGTTATAAATGTTTATAATATTATTTTTTTAAAAAAAGTTTTATTCTAGCTTAGAAATTAAATATTATTTTTAATTTACATGTAAAATTTTATAAAAATTTTTTATTTTTTTAATAAAAATAAAACTTAATTAAATCGCAGTAAATAATTTTAAATATAAAAGAAATTTTGATTTAGAGATAATATTAAGTATTGACCATATTTGTGCCAGCAGTTGCGGTTAGACAAATAATACAATTTAATTTTTTTAGAAATAATTATTTTAAATATTTAAAATTTTAATTTTAATAAAATTAGGTGAAATTTTTTTATTAATAATAAATTATATTAAATTTAAGAAGTTAAGAAATTTTATATATAAACTAGGATTAGATACCCTATTATAAATTATATAAATTATAATTCTAAATTAGTATTAGTTATGTTCTTGAAAATTAAAGATTTTGGCGGTATTTTAGTCTATTCAGAGGAATCTGTTCTGTAATTGATATTCCACGATTAAATTTACTTATATTAATTAGTTTGTATATCGTTGTAGAAGAATATTTTAAAAGAATATTAATATACAAAATTTTTAATTTAAAAATAAATCAGATCAAGGTGCAGTTTATATATAAGAAGAAATGGATTACAATAAATTATATTTATGGATATAAATTTTAAAAATTTATTGAAATTGGATTTGATAGTAATTTTTTTATATTAAAAAAATGATTTTAGCTCTAAAATATGCACATATCGCCCGTCGCTTTCACATAAAGTGAAATAAGTCGTAACAAAGTAGGCTTACTGGAAAGTGGGCCTAGAAAGACAAGTTAGAGCTTGATAAAAGCATTTTAGTTACATTAAAAAGTTAGTTGTGAAATTCAATTTGACTTGAATTTATAAATTTATTAAATTATTTATTGAATTAATATTTAAAATAAAAAATTTATTTTTATTATAAAAAAGAAAAATTAAAGTTTATTATAGTGAATTAGTATTGAAAAAGAATATTTTAAAATATTAAAAGAAAAATTAAATTTTTGTACCTTGTGTATCAGGGTTGATTTATTAATTATTAAATATTTAGTTTTCTCGAATTTAAAAGAGCTAATTTTATATAAATTTTATTGTTAAATAAATATTTATAATATAAAATTAGAAATGAAACGTTATTCGTTTTTAAATATATCTAGTTTCTTAAGAAATAAATTTAATTTAAAATTTATAAATATATTTATATTTATATATTAATATGTTAATAAAATTAAAAAATTTTGGGGATGAGCTTAAAGTTTTATTTTTAAAAAATTTTTAATTATAGTAAATTTGTAGGATTAATAATTTTCATCATTAAAATTTTGTTATAATTAGTTTATTATTTTAAATTATTTGTATGATTTTTAAATTTTATATTAAGATTATAATTTAAACTTATTAAATTATGTAATAATGATTAAATTAGTAAAAATTTTTTTATATTTAAAAAAAATATAAAAGGTATAAAAAAGGAATTCGGCAAATTTATTTTTCACCTGTTTATTAAAAACATGGCTTATTGTTATTTTAATTTTAAGTCTAGCCTGCCCACTGAAGTTTTAAATGGCCGCGGTATTTTGACCGTGCAAAGGTAGCATAATCATTAGTTTTTTAATTGAAAGCTTGTATGAATGGTTGGATGAAAAAATTTCTGTCTCTTTTATAATATTTGAACTTTATTTTTAAGTTAAAAAGCTTAAATAAATTTAAAAGACGAGAAGACCCTATAGAGTTTTATTTTATTTTTTTAAATGATTTTTGGAATTAATTAATTTTTTAGAAATATAAAATTTAATTGGGGTGATTAAAAAATTTAATAAACTTTTTTTTGTTATTAACAATAATAATTGAAATATTGATCCATTATTAATGATTATAAGATAAAATTACCTTAGGGATAACAGCGTAATTTTTTTTGAGAGTTCATATTGAAAAAAAAGATTGCGACCTCGATGTTGGATTAAAATTAATTTTTGGTGCAGAAGCTAAAAATTTTAAGTCTGTTCGACTTTTAAAATTTTACATGATCTGAGTTTAAACCGGCGTGAGCCAGGTTGGTTTCTATCTTTAAATTATTAAAATATTTTAGTACGAAAGGACCAAGTATTTAATTTAAAATTTTTTTTTTGATTAATATTGTTATTTTGGCAGAATAGTGCGATAGATTTAGAATCTTTATATGTGGTTTATACAAATAATACTTGATTTTATTAGATACATTATTATATTTAGTTTTAAGTTTATTATTAATTATTTTTGTTTTAGTAGGAGTAGCTTTTTTAACTTTATTAGAACGTAAAGTTTTAGGGTATATTCAAATTCGAAAAGGGCCTAATAAATTAGGGTTTAATGGGTTGGTTCAACCTTTTAGAGACGCGATTAAATTATTTACTAAAGAGCAGGTTTATCCTTATATATCTAATTTTTTTTTATATTATTTTTCTCCTGTTTTAAATTTAATTATTGCTCAGTTTTTATGAATATGTTTACCTTTTTGGAGAGGTAATTTTTTATTTAATTTTTCTATTTTATTTTTTTTGTGTGTTTCAAGATTAGGGGTTTATAGAGTGATATTAGCTGGATGATCTTCTAATTCTAATTATTCTTTATTAGGGAGTCTTCGGGCAGTGGCTCAGACTATTTCTTATGAAGTAAGTTTGTCTTTAATTTTATTAAGATTTCTTTTATTAATAAATTCTTTAAGTATACTAGATTTAATTAAGTTTCAAGAATATTTATGATTTTTATTTTTGTTTTTTCCTCTTTGTTTAATATGAGTAGTCTCTAGATTAGCAGAAACAAATCGAACTCCTTTTGATTTTGCAGAAGGGGAATCAGAGCTTGTTTCTGGATTTAATGTTGAATATGGAAGAGGGGGTTTTGCAATAATTTTTTTAGCTGAATATGCAAGAATTTTATTTATAAGATTTATCTGTTGTTTATTATTTATAGGAGGGGATATTTTTTTTGAGGATTTTATATTAAAGTTGTTTTTATTTCATTTTTTTGGATTTGAGTTCGGGGGACCTTACCGCGGTTTCGTTATGATAAATAAATTTATTCAGCTTGAAAAAGGTATTTACCTGTTTCACTTAATTTTTTATTTTTTTTTTTGGGCTTTAGGGAATTCCTTTATGCCCTTAATCTTTAGTTAATAAATTTTAGTATTAAGTTAATAGAAAGTTTTATTTCTTTTTTATAATTTCAAATTATATACTTATACAAGTTCATTAACTATTTGAAAATAATATTATCTCATAATTTATTAATTATAGGGTTAATAAAATAATATAAGAAATAAAGAATAGTAAGAGTTTGCCCTGTTAAAATATAAGGGTCTTCTACAGGACGAGCACCAATTCAAGTTAATAGAATTACTAAAATAAAAAAAATTCAAAATAAGATTTTATTGATTGGGTAAAATTGATTACTTGAAAATTTTTTTTTATTAATAAAAGGTATAATATAAAGAATAGCAATTGATAAAACTAAAGCAATCACTCCTCCTAATTTATTGGGGATTGACCGTAAGATAGCATAAGCGAATAAAAAATATCATTCTGGTTGAATATGTACTGGTGTTACTAAAGGATTTGCTGGAATAAAATTATCAGGGTCTCCTAATAGGTAAGGATTTGTTAAGGAAAGAATAGTTAATAATATAATTATAATTAAAAATCCTACAATATCCTTATAAACAAAGTATGGATGAAAAGGGATTTTGTCTAAATTTCTGTTTGTTCCTAAAGGATTATTAGATCCTGTTTGATGTAAAAATAAAAGGTGAACAATAACTAAAGCAGCAACAATAAATGGGAATAAAAAATGAAAAGTAAAAAAGCGAGTTAAAGTAGCATTATCAACAGCGAATCCTCCTCAAATTCATTGAACAATAGTTGTTCCTAAGTATGGAATTGCTGAGACTAAATTAGTAATAACAGTTGCACCTCAGAATGATATTTGACCTCATGGTAGTACATATCCTAGGAAAGCAGTTGCTATAACTAGAAAAAAAATGGTGACCCCAACTATTCAAGTTAATTTAAGATTATAGGATCTATAATAAATACCTCGGCCGATATGAATATAAAGACAAATAAAGAAAAAAGAAGCCCCGTTTGCATGTAAAGTTCGGATTAATCATCCATAATTTACATCTCGACAAATATGGGCAACACTATTAAAAGCTAGTTCTACATTTGGACAATAATGTATTGCTAAAAAGATTCCAGTAACAATTTGGATGCCTAAACATAATCCTAATAAGGACCCAAAATTTCATAAAGTGGAGATATTTGAGGGGGAGGGTAAATCAATTAATGAGTTATTAATAATTTTAATTAAAGGTGATTCTTTTCGAATAGGTATTTTCATTAGTTTATTTGACGTAAAGGGCCATATTTAATATTAGTAATTTTAACAATAGCAATTAAAGTAATAAATAAATAAATAATGATTATAATATAGATTAAATTTATAGGAAATGTTATAAATTTTGATATTGTTTGATTAAATTCTAAGGTTTGAGTAAAATTATTAATTATGTAATTGAATTTAAAATTAAAAAATTGGTAATCAATTAAAAAAATTAATAACAAAGATATAATAAATATATAAAAAATTCTAGTTAATTTTAATGAAAATTCAAATTTTTCATTTGAAGCTACATTAGTTATATAAAGAAAAAGAATTAATATCCCTCCTACTATAATTAAAAAAATTATATAAGAATATCAAAAATTAATTCTTATTATACCAGATAATAATGAAATATTTAAAGTTTGAATTAAAAGCATTAATCCAAATGAAAGGGGATGGTTTAAAAATATAAATATTATAGATATAAGTATAATTAATAATATAATTGATATACAGAGAATAGTTTAATTAAAAATTTTAATTTTGGAGATTAAAGATAGAAGTATTTCTTTCTCTGATGTTTTAAAAGAAATTCTTATTTTTAGTTTACAAGACTAATATTTTAGCTTAAATTATTAAAACTAATGTTAGCATATTTATTTAGATTTATATTTTTCTCTGGTTTATTTGTTTTTTCTCTTAAACGTAAGCATTTATTATTAATATTATTAAGTTTGGAGTATATTGTTTTAAGTTTATATATTAATATATTTTATTATATTAGAATAAGAGGAATAGATTATTTTTTTTTAATAATTTTTTTAACTATGAGAGTGTGTGAGGGGGCTTTAGGGCTTGCTATATTAATTAGTATGATTCGTATACATGGAAATGATTATATTATAAGTTTAACTTTTTTATGATAAAATTTATTTTTTTTTTAATTTTTTTAATTCCTTTAAGTTTTTTAAATTTATTTTGGTTATTTCAGGTCTTACTTTTTTTGATTAGAGGTTTATTTTTAATAATATTTTCGTTTAATAATCAATTTATTAATATTTCTTATTTATTTGGGTTAGATTTATTATCTTATTGTCTTGTTTTGTTAAGTTTTTGAGTTTGTGCACTAATAGTATTAGCTAGAGAAAAAATTTATTTGAAAAATAGGTTTTATAAATTATTTATATTAGTTATGATTATTTTATTAATTAGTTTAGTTTTAACTTTTAGTTCTTTGAATTTATTTATTTTTTATCTTTTTTTTGAAATTAGATTAATTCCGACATTAATATTAATTATTGGCTGAGGGTATCAACCTGAACGAGTTGAGGCGGGCATATATTTATTATTTTATACTTTATTAGTATCGTTACCTATAATAATATCAATTTTTTATTTTTATAGTAATTTTTATAGTTTAGAATTTACTTTGAGAATTTTATTAAATTATGAAATTAATAATTTTCTAGTTTTTTTTGTTATAATTTTTATTTTTTTAGTAAAATTTCCTATATTTTTTGTTCATTTATGATTACCTAAAGCTCATGTTGAAGCTCCTGTTTCTGGTTCAATAATTTTAGCGGGAATTATGCTAAAATTAGGGGGGTATGGGTTAATTCGTGTTATCCCTTTATTTATAAAATTAAATATTTCTATTAATTGATTTTTTATTGTTATTTCTATAGTTGGTGGTTTTATTGTTTCTTTAATTTGTATTCGTCAGAGAGATATAAAATCTTTAATTGCTTATTCTTCTGTAGCACATATAGGAATAGTTTTAGGCGGATTAATAACCCTAAATTATTGGGGGATATGAGGGGCGTTAGTGATAATATTGGCCCATGGTTTATGTTCATCTGCTTTATTTTGTTTGGCCAATATTTCTTATGAACGAGTTCATAGGCGAAGTGTGTATTTAAATAAGGGGCTGATTAATGTATTACCTTCTTTAACATTGTGGTGATTTTTATTTAGAAGGTGTAATATAGCGGCCCCACCTTCAATAAATTTATTAGGTGAAATTTTATTAATAAATAGATTAGTTTCTTATAGAATATATATAATAATTTTTTTGGGATTAATATCTTTTTTTAGAGCGGTTTATTCTCTATATTTATTTGCTTATACACAACATGGTTCGATTAGTTTAAATTTATACTCTTATAGTATAGGTTATTTACGTGAGTATCTTTTATTGATATTACATTATTTACCTTTAAATATATTATTTATAAAAAGAGAATTATTTGTATTATGAATTTATTTGAATAGTTTATTTAAAAATATTGATTTGTGGTGTCAAAGATATACAAAGTATTTCAAATAATTTGTTTGTTTTTTTTTTTACTTTTTCTAATTTTTTCAATATTATTTTTTATTTGTAGAATTTATTTTATAATTTATGAATTAGTTATTATTTTAGAATTTAATATTTTAACGTTAAGATCTTGTTCTATAGTAATATCTGTTTTATTAGATTGAATATCTTTTCTTTTTATAAGATTTGTTTTATTTATTTCTTCTATAGTAATTTTTTATAGAATAGAGTATATACATGGAGATTTAAATATTAATCGATTTATTTTATTAGTAGTTATATTTGTTTTATCAATGATATTATTAATTATTTCACCTAATTTAATTAGTATTTTATTAGGGTGGGATGGTTTAGGGTTAGTCTCTTATTGTTTAGTTATTTATTATCAAAATGTTAAATCTTTTAATGCAGGCATATTAACTGTTTTAACTAATCGTATTGGTGATGTTGCTTTGTTAATATCGATTGTTTGATTAATAAATTTTGGGTCTTTTAATTATGTAAATTATTTAGATTTATATAAAAATAGATTTATTATACAACTAATTTCTTGGATAGTAGTATTAACAGCTTTTACAAAAAGAGCTCAAATTCCTTTTTCTTCTTGGCTTCCTGCAGCTATAGCAGCCCCTACTCCTGTGTCTTCTTTGGTTCATTCTTCAACTTTAGTTACTGCAGGGGTTTATTTATTAATTCGTTTTAATTTTTGTTTTTCTATGGAATTAAAGTTTATTATATTATTTATTGGTTGTTTTACAATATTTATATCCGGAGTAGGAGCCTGTTTTGAGTTTGATTTGAAAAAAATTATTGCCCTTTCAACTTTAAGTCAATTAGGGTTAATAATAAGAATTTTAGCTATTGGGGATTATAGTTTAGCCTTTTTCCATTTATTAACACATGCCCTCTTTAAGGCTTTATTATTTATGTGTGCTGGTAATATTATTCATAATTTTATAAATTGTCAAGATATTCGTTATATAGGAAGAGTTTCTAAATTTATACCTTTAACTTGTATTTTTTTAAATATTAGAAATATATCTTTATGTGGTCTTCCTTTTTTATCTGGGTTTTATTCAAAGGATTTAATTGTAGAGTTTATATCTATGCAGAATTTAAATTTTTTTATTTATATTATTTTCTATATTTCTATTGGTTTAACGGTTTGTTATAGAATACGTTTATCTTACTATTTAATATTTGGTAATTATAATAATTTAACATTGACTAATCTTAATGATTCTGGCTATATTATATTAAAGGGAATAAGAGGATTAATTTTATTAGTAATTTTTATAGGAAGAGTTTTAAATTGATTGATTTTTATTAGTCCTTATTTTATTTGTTTGCCTTTAATTATAAAATTAATGGCTTTAATTTTTATTGGATTAGGTGGGTGAATTGGGTTAGAGGTAAGAAAATTTGCTTTAAATTATAATTTAAAAATAAAAAATTATTATTTATTAAGAATATTTTTATCTAATATATGAAATATGCCTCTTTTATCTACAGTTTTAATCAATTATTTGCCTTTAAAAAGAGGTCATTTATATTTAATAATTGATCAATCTTGAGTTGAATTTTATGGGGGGAAAAGATTAAAAAAGTATCTTCCTTATTTATCTAATTTTTTTCAAATTGTATTTAAAAATCATTTAAAAATTTATTTTTTAATAATAGTTTTTTGATTAATAATATTAATTATTATTTATTATATTTATTTAAATAGCTTAAATAAGAGCATAATATTGAAGATATTAAGGTGATTGAATAATCTTTAAATAATTTATAGAAAATAATTTCAATTTTACAGTGAAAATGTAATGTTTTGTATAAACTATATAAACTAAGAAATATAAACTGAATTTCACAGCTTAAAAGCTAAGTTAGAAGCTTGCTTTTGAATAACATATTTCTTTAATTGGAGATGATCTCAATTTTATCATTAACAGTGATATACCGCTATTTTGGTTTCAATTAAATAAAGGCTAAAAGCCAGGGGTTTAGGTCGAAACTAAATGTAATATTTTACTTCTTATTTAAGATAATTGAAATTTCAATACTTTTTAATTGCAAATTAAATGTTATAATTAACTATTATCCTTTAAATGGCTCAGTTTAAGGCTCCTTGATTTCATTCATGATAAAGTCCTCATAAAAGAATAAAAATAAAAAAAATAAATAAATTAAAATTTAATAAATTTAAAAATTTGATTAAAATAATTATTGGAAATAGAAGGGTAATTTCTACATCGAAAATTAAAAAAATTACAGCAATTAAAAAAAATTGTAAAGAAAAAGGAAGTCGTGCGGTAGATTTAGGGTCAAAACCACATTCAAATGGTCTATTTTTTTCTCGATCATAAAAAGTTTTTTTGGAAAATAAATTTAGTACTAATGTTAATAAAATTATAATTATTAAAATAATAAAAAGAAGAGTTAATAAACTTTTGATTATTTATACTAGTATTACTAGATTTTTTGATTGGAAGTCAAATATAATTTTTATATTATATAAATATCTACCTCATCAGTAAATAGAAATATATAAGAATAATCAAACTACATCTACAAAATGTCAGTATCATGCGGCTGCTTCAAACCCAAAATGGTGAGTTCTTGAAAAATGAAGATTTATATGACGTAATAAACAAATTAATAAAAAGGTTGTTCCGATAATTACATGTAGTCCGTGGAATCCTGTTGCTATAAAAAATGATGATCCGTAAACTCTATCAGCAATAGTAAACGGCGCTTCAATATATTCGTATCCTTGAAGAATTGTAAAATAAATTCCTAAAATTACTGTTAATAATAAACCTTGAAAAGATTGTTGGTAATTATTTTCTATTAAACCATGATGGGCTCATGTTACTGTAAGACCAGAAGTTAATAAAATTAAAGTATTAAGTAATGGAATTTCAGTTGGATTGAAAGGCGAAATTCCTTTTGGTGGTCAGATTATACCTAATTCAATTCTTGGGGAAAGAGAATTATGGAAAAATCCTCAAAAAAATGAAATAAAAAAGAAAACTTCAGATGTAATAAATAAAATTATCCCTCAACGTAAGCCTAAAGTTACCTTTAGTGTGTGATGCCCTTGATAAGTTCCTTCACGGGTAATATCACGTCATCATTGGTATATAATTATAGTGGTTGTTAAAAATCCAATAAACAATAAAGTTGGGTCATATAAGTGGAATCATTTAATTAATCCCACCATAGTTGTTATTGCTCTTAAAGAGCCTAGTAAAGGTCAAGGCCTAACATCAACTAAATGAAAAGGGTGATTACGATGTGTGGACATTAAATTACTTCTCTAGAATATAAAGTTCTTAAAACAGCAAATACGTAAGATTGAATAATAGCTACAGCTGATTCTAAAACTAAGAGTAAAATTTGAACAATAATTAAAACTCTAATTAAAATTATAGGCATTTTAGGACCTGTATTTCCCAGTAAAGTTATTAGAAAATGCCCTGCAATTATATTAGCAGATAGCCGAACTGCAAGTGTTCCGGGCCGAATAATATTTCTAATTGTTTCAATACATACCATAAAAGGTATTAAAACAGGGGGAGTTCCTTGAGGGACAAGATGTGCTAGTATGTGTGTTGTATTATTAATTCACCCAAAAATTATAAATCTTAATCATAAAGGTAATGCTAAAGCAAGAGTTAAAATTAAATGTCTAGTTCTTGTGAAAATATAAGGGAATAAACCTAAAAAATTATTAAATAAAATAAAAGAAAATAAGGAAATAAAAATTAATGTTCTTCCTTTAATATTAAAATTTCTAATTAAAATTTTATATTCTTTATGCAAGGTAATAATAATGTTAATTCATAGAATAGAAAGACGGGAAGGGATTAATCAAAATATTGGAGGGATAATTAGAATTCCAATTAATGAACTGATTCAATTTAAAGATAAATTAAAATTTGTTGAAGGATCAAAAGAAGAAAATAGGTTAGCTATCATTTTCAATTAATTTTTTTTTTTATTGATAGTACTCGCTCTTTTTTTACTTGATATATAAAACTGTAGTAGTTTATAATATTAAATAAAATGAAAATTAGAGTAAAATAAAAGAATAGAGTTAATCATCTTAAAGGAGCTATTTGTGGGATCGAAAAATATACAATCGTATAATTTTAGCTTGACAAACTAATGTTATGGGGTTTAACTAAATTTTCTTCATTAGAAGTACTCGCTACTGTACTATTAAATGGTTTAAGAGACCAGAACTTGCTTTCAGTCATCTAATGAAATTTCAGTTTTAGAAATTCATTTGATAAAATAATTAGGTGAAATTCTTTCAATTACAATTGGTATAAATCTATGATTTGCCCCACAAATTTCTGAACATTGTCCGAAAAAAAGTCCTGTTCGATTTGTTGAAAATCCAATTTGATTTAATCGTCCAGGTGTAGCATCGATTTTTACACCAAAAGAAGGGATTGTTCAAGAATGAATAACATCAGCAGATGTATCTAGTATGCGAATTTGAGCTTCATATGGAATAATAACTCGGTTATCAACATCTAAGAGGCGGAATTGGTAGGGTTGAAGTTCATTAGGGGGGATTATATATGAGTCAAATTCAATATTTTTGAAATCTGAATATTCATATGATCAGTACCATTGATGTCCAATAGTTTTAATAGATAAGGAGGGATTATTTACTTCATCTAGAACATAAATTAAACGAAGTGATGGAAGAGCAATAAAGATTAAAGTAATTGCTGGTAAAATAGTTCAAATAATTTCAATTATTTGACCTTCTAATAAATAGCGGTGCTTAAATTTATTGAAAAAAAGGATTGATATTAATTGTCCTACTAAAACTGTAATAATTACTAAAATTAAAAGTGCATGGTCATGGAAAAAATTTAATTGTTCTATCAAAGGTGAGGCTCTATCTTGAAGTATTAGTATTTGTCAAGTTGCGATTTCTAAAAAAAGGTTGACTTTATGTTTGGGGCTTAAATCCAATGCACTATTCTGCCATATTATAAATTTGTTAATATTGGTTGTTCACAAAATCTATGTTCAGCAGGAGGAAGAGATTGGAGTCATTCAATTGAAGATGTTTTATGAAGGGAGGAAAGAGATTTACGTTGACAAATAAATCTTTCTCATAAAATAAATAATAGGAATAATACTCTATATAAGGAAATAAAAGATCCAATAGATGAAAATAATATTTCATAGAGTATAAGCATCAGGGATAATCGGAATAGCGGCGAGGTATGCCTCTATAAACGTAAAAAATGTTGAGGGAAAAAAGATAAATTAACTCTCAATAAATATAATAAAAAATTGTGTTTTTAAGTATTTGATATTTAAAGTTAATCCGGTTAAAAGGGGGAATCATTGAACTAATCCTGCTATAATAGCAAATACTGCTCCTATAGATAAAACATAGTGGAAATTGTGCAACTACGTAATAGGTGTCATGAAGAATAATATCAATTGATGAATTGGCTAAGATTACCCCTGTTAATCCCCCCACTGTGAATAAGAATACAAAGCCCAAGGCTCATAATGATACTGGGGAATATATAATTTGAGTTCCATGTAATGTTGCTAATCATCTGAAAATTTTAATTCCTGTAGGAACAGCAATAATTATAGTAGCAGAAGTAAAATAAGCCCGAGTATCAACATCTATACCTACTGTAAATATATGGTGGGCTCAAACAACAAAGCCTAATAAGCCAATTGCTATTATAGCATAGATTATACCTAAAGTTCCAAATGCTTCCTTTTTCCCTCTTTCTTGGGAAATAATATGTGAAATTATTCCAAACCCTGGTAAAATTAAAATATATACTTCTGGGTGACCAAAAAATCAAAATAAGTGTTGGTATAGAATTGGATCCCCTCCTCCAGCTGGGTCAAAAAATGATGTATTAATATTTCGATCAGTTAGAAGTATTGTGATAGCCCCAGCTAAAACGGGCAATGATAGAAGAAGAAGAATTGCAGTAATTACTACGGCTCAAACAAATAAAGGCATTCGTTCAAGAGTTATTCCTTGCGGTCGTATATTGATTACTGTAGAAATAAAATTTACAGCTCCTAAAATTGAGGAAATTCCTGCTAAATGTAATCTAAAAATTGCGAGATCAACGGAAGATCCTCCATGGGCAATATTGGATGAAAGGGGTGGATAAACTGTTCAGCCAGTTCCTGCTCCTTTTTCTACAATTCTTCTTATTAAAAGAAGACTAAGAGATGGAGGAAGTAGCCAGAATCTTATATTATTTATTCGAGGGAAGGCTATATCTGGGGCTCCTAACATTAATGGAACAAGTCAATTTCCAAAACCTCCAATTATGATAGGTATAACTATAAAGAAAATTATGATAAAAGCATGAGCTGTAACAATTACATTATAAATTTGGTCATCTCCAATTAGTGACCCCGGGGTACCTAACTCAGTTCGAATTAAAAGACTAAGAGAGGTTCCTGCTATAGCCAGCTCAAGACCCAAAAATGAAATACAAAGTTCCAATATCTTTATGATTTGTTGACCATAATCATTTGTTCTTATTGGAATTTTGGGGTAAAATGGCTGAGCTTAGGCGATAAATTGTAAATTTATTTACGAAAAAAATTTCTTTTACCAGGCTATTTAGTCAAAAAAAAAATGATTTTAAATTGCAAATTTAAAGGTGGACCCATGTCTTTTAGCCTATTTTAAGCCCTAAGGCTTAGATATTAATTTCTATTTACAGCTTTGAAGGCTATTAGTTTGGGTTAAACTTAAATCCTTAAAAATTAAGGCAAAGTCAAGTGCATCAAGCGAGTCCTGTGAAATTAATTGAATTTAAAATTCAAATAGAAAATTGTATTTTAGGGCGAGGTAAAGTAAAAGTATCAAAATTATTAACTAAAGCTGAAAAAGCAAGGCGAATGTAGTAAAAAAGTGTTACTAAGGTAAAAAGAATTAAAATAGACCTTAATAAGTATAAATTATTAGAAATTAGAGAATTAATAATTAGTCACTTTGGTATGAAGCCTAGGAATGGGGGTAGTCCTCCCAGGCTAAATAAAATTATGAAAATTCTTAAATTTGTAATTTTATTTGTATTAGAAAAATTGATTATTTGAAAAATGTAGTATATTTGAAATTTATTGAAAAAAAAAGTCAAGGCTCTTAAAATTAACGTATAAATAGTAAAATAAATTGTTCAAATTGATAAAGAAAATGTTATTCTTGAAAGGAGCCAGCCAATGTGATTAATTGATGAAAAGGCTAAAATTTTACGTAGTCTTGTTTGATTAAGCCCGAGGAATCTTCCAATTATTGAAGAAGCAATAATAATGATTAAAAAAAAATAATTTATTTCAAAAAAATAAAAAATTAAAATTATTGGGGCAATTTTTTGTCATGTTAAAATTAAAAAATTATTAAATCATCTTAAGCCTTCAACAATTTCAGGGAATCAAAAATGAAAGGGAGCTGCGCCTATTTTTGTTAAAATAGCAAAATTTATAATTAATGAAAATTCAAATTTGAAAATTTCAAAATTATTAAAAAAAAAAAAAATAGCAAAAAAAATGACAGTTGAAGCTATTCTTTGAGTGATAAAGTATTTTAAGGGGGATTCGGATGGAAAAAAATTTTTTGTTCTATTAAAAAGGGGGATAATAAACAAAAAATTGATTTCTAAACCTAGCCATATACTAAATCATGAATAACCTGAAATAGTAATAAAAGTTCCAGCATTATAGTATTTAAAAATAAAATCTGATAATATTTTAAGAATTAAAAAGAAAAGGAGTGAGACCTTTATAGCCGGGGTATGAACCCAATAGCTTAATTAGCTTTGCTTTTAATGTTTTAGTATAAGATGTACATGAATTTTTGATATTTAAAAAGATAGTTTAAATCTATCGAACATAAGATAAACCTAATGAAGGTAAGACTTTACATAACTAAATCTATCAAAATATCCCTTTTATCAGGCACTTCATT